ATCCAAGATCTTAAATACAAAATATAAGACCAAACGCAACTCTTTCTATTATTGCGTTGGATCCACAATTAATCCCAGGGGCTCTTAAGGTTGGTGTATTCTTTTCTATTCCGCAGTTTCGTCCCAAGTATCACAACTTCTTCTACCCATCCTGTATATTGTCCGTTTCGTTCCGTGTTGGAATAGAAACTTATTCTATTAGTAGACGAGATTTTACGAAAAAAGTTCATTTAGAATTTATAGGAGAGAACAAATATTTCTTTTTTCGATACGAATTTTACACAATACGAGAGCCGCCGCTATTTCGAATTGAAAAGGGTCGTATATAGCGAAGTGATATTCCGGGGTCTCACAAAAAAGAATGATTTCTTTCAATTGACTATTCATCTATTGTATTTTCATGTAAATAGGGACAAGAGAGCTCTATGAAAAAATGGTGGTTCAATTCGATGTTATCTAAGGGTAAGTGGGAATTAGAATACAGGTGTTGGTTAAGTAAATCAATGGAGAGCCCTGATCCTATTAAAAATCCCAGTGTAAACGAGGAACTGATTAGAAATGATAAGGATAAAAACATTCATAGTTCGAGCGATAGTGACAGTTCAAGTTACAGCAAATTAGCTGGTGTCAGAGACATTCATAATTTCATCTCGGATGAAACTTTTTTTGTTAAGGATAGTAATAGAGACAGTTATTCCATCTATTTTGATATTGAAAATCAAATTTTGGAACTAGACAATGCTCATTCTTTTCTGAGTGAACTAGAAAGTTCTTTTTATAGCTTTCGTAATTCTAGTTCGAGGAATAATGGATCTAAAAGCGATGATCCTGATTCCGATCGTTACATGTATGATACTAAATCGAGTTGGAATAATCACATTCATAATTGCCTTGACTCTTATCTTCATTCTCAAATCTGTATTGATAGTCACGTTTTAAGTAGTAGTGACAATTATAGTGCCAGTTACATTTATAATTTCATTTGTAGTGAAAGTGAAAATAGTAGTAAACGTGAGAGTTCCAATATACAAAGTAGCACGAATGGTAGTGATTTAACTAAAAGCGAAAGTTCTAAGGAAAACGATGTAACTCAAAAATACAGGCATTTATGGGTTCAATGCGAAAATTGTTATGGATTAAATTATAAGAAATTTCTTAAATCAAAAATGTATCTTTGTGAACAATGCGGATATCATTTGAAAATGATTAGCTCAGATCGAATCGACCTTTTGGTTGATCCAGGTACTTGGAATCCGATGGATGACGACATGGTCTCTATAGATCCCATTGAATTTGATTCAGAAGAGGAACCTTATAAAAATCGTATTGATTCTTATCAAAGCAAGACAGGATTAACGGAGGCTGTTCAAACAGGTACAGGGCAACTAAACGGGATTCCCATCGCAATTGGGGTTATGGATTTTCAGTTTATGGGGGGTAGTATGGGATCCGTAGTAGGCGAGAAAATAACCCGTTTGATCGAGTATGCTGCCAATAAATTTTTACCTCTTCTTATAGTGTGTGCTTCTGGGGGAGCACGCATGCAAGAAGGAAGTTTGAGCTTGATGCAAATGGCTAAAATTTCTTCTGCTTTATATGATTATCAATCAAATAAAAAGTTATTCTATGTATCACTTCTTACATCTCCTACTACGGGTGGAGTGACAGCTAGTTTTGGTATGTTGGGGGATATCATTATTGCTGAACCTAATGCCTATATTGCATTTGCAGGTAAAAGAGTAATTGAACAAACATTGAATAAGACAGTACCTGAAGGTTCACAAGAGGCTGAATATTTATTCGATAAGGGCTTATTCGATCCAATCGTACCACGTAATCCTTTAAAAGGTGTTCTGAGCGAGTTATTTCTGTTCCACGGCTGTTTTCCTTTGAATCAAAATAAACTCCAGCAGAGTTCTTAAGTGAACTTTTTTTTGTGGCGAACAATTAGTTAGTTAGTTAGTTAGTTTATCCGAATCAAAATAAAATCCGAAGAATGGATTTTTCTTTGGTGACATAAAATTTCATTGTAGAAAGAATCGTGCGGATAATTATTTTACCGATATGACGGATTAGTAATCAGTAAACCTCTCTCAATAAAACAACATAAAAAAGCATTCTTCCTTACATTCTTCCTTAGAATTAATTAGGGGCCGGGCAAATAAAATGAATTTCATGTTCCCCTCTTGCGTATGTATCTAATTCAAAGAGAGAAAATTTCAAAGAGAGAAAATCTAAACTCTTGCGTCTTTCTATATCTCCTAACAAGGACTATTTTCCTAGGAATCTCTGCTGTTGGATCGGATTCTAACGAATCTCTAGGGAATTTGTAAGAAATTCTTTTCTTTTTTAATATCTAATTTCGCGAAATTAGATATTAAAAAAGAAATCCGAAGCTAAAAACAACAGAAGAAAAAAAATAAGTAATAATAATAACGCAAATGGATTATCATACATATATTTCATGTAGAAAGATGCATAGGCCCGTTTATTTAGTTCTACATTCCTTGCGCTTAGTATATATACTCATTTAGTATACTAAGTATACTTATATACAATTATATAAGTATACTTAATATACATTTATATACGAATTAGAATATGATAATAAATAGAATATGAATTCTAATTATTATAGGATATCCTTATACCAATAACAGGTACAAATATTAAATCGAGGTACCCTTTCTATGACAATTCTCAACAGCTTTCCCTCTATTTTTGTGCCTTTAGTGGGCCTAGTATTTCCGGCAATGGCAATGGCTTCGTTATTTCTTTATCTTGAAAAAAATCAAATTTTGTAAATCCGATCGGATCAAGGTCAAATCTCGTCTAGGTTTTTTCAAGACTCAGCGATGACGGATATCCATTTAGTAGAATAGTGTATAAGACTAAGAGGCGGCTTTCCCCGAACATAAACGAAGAGCTCTTATGCATGTGTCAACATGATATATAGGTACATAAATTCTATCTATTTTGAACAAGAGGCTGTGATCCGAACTCATGTCTGCAATGAAAGTCAATGTATCTATATGTATGTACCAATCTACAGGGACTTATATAAAGGAGATACTCTTATTTTATTCTACCTCACCAATTCGATGAATTATTGCTAAGAGTTCACGTCCAAATAGTACTAGTTGATGAGAGTTACTTCGGAAATACAAAAAGTAAACTAAAATGGATTTTGTTTTGTTTATTTCCCAATTCCAATAAAATGCAACTGGAGCTAGTGTGTATGAGTTGGCGATCAGAATATATATGGATAGAATTTATAGCGGGCTCTCGCAAACCAGGCAATTTCTTCTGGGCCTTTATCCTTTTTTTAGGCTCATTAGGATTCTTAGTGGTTGGAATTTCTAGTTATCTTGATAGGAATTTGCTATCTTTATTTCCGTCGCAGCAAATCAATTTTTTTCCACAAGGGATCGTGATGTCTTTCTACGGGATCGCGGGTCTCTTTATTAGTTCCTATTTGTGGTGCACAATTATATGGAATGTAGGTAGCGGTTATGATCGATTTGATACAAAAGAGGGAATAGTGTGTATTTTTCGTTGGGGATTTCCTGGAAAAAATCGCCGCATCTTTCTACGATTCCTTATGAAAGATATTCAGTCCATCAGAATAGAAGTTAAAGAGGGTATTTATGCTCGTCGTGTCCTTTATATAGAAAGCCGAGGCTTGGGGGCCATTCCCTTGAATCGTACTGATGAGAATTTGACTCCGCGAGAAATTGAGCAAAAGGCTGCGGAATTGGCCTATTTCTTGCGTGTACCAATTGAAGGATTTTGAAAAATGAACTGAAGAATAAACGCTTTCTTAGCAGGAGGAAACCTCCACGAATCCATTTTTCTATAGCAAAACGGACTTGATTGAAGTTTCTTCCGAACAACCTGTTGGACCAAAGCAAACGTGTACGGAACAGCCATAATCTAAAACGAAACCCTTTTCTTTTATACTTTCTTTTGTCTTTACTACTGAACAAAGAATTGGATCTCGTAAAATGAGGACTTTTCCGTCTTTTTTTCACTCATTTTTGATCATCACAATATTCTTCAGAAAATTCTCTCAAATATTCCTTGGACTATGCTCGGGGACGGGGCTGGGGAGCCCGCTAATTTTTTTGCGAAATATTCGAAAGTTTCATTTTTTAATAGAAGGTAAGTTCTTTCATTTCGAAATGCGACTAATATTCATTTTTTGAATTTGAATCTTTCGGGCATTCATCGAAGGGGGGAATCATTTCGAATATTTGATCAATTGAGATATCCGGAAACCCTATTTTTTATTATTTCTCGCTTCAAATTCCAATTTGAAGCGAGAATTCGCGGTGGATTCTTCTTCGATTTCTGTAGTTTTGCTACACCCGGTTCAAGGACTAACCGCCGAATTCCAACTAAAAAAAAAAAAGACTCGATTTATAGGCGCGATACCTTGTAATCGAACTCATGTTTGATAGAAATATTAGATGCATAGAATCAACAAATGAGGTGGGTTCATTAACAATTCACAGATGAAAAAATGACAAAAAAGAACGCATCCATTCCCCTTAGATATCTTTCATCTATAGTATTTGTAGTATTTTTGCCCTGGTGGATCCCTCTCTCATTTAATAAAATTCTGGAATCCTGGGTTACTAATTGGTGGAATAATTGGTGGAATACTAGTAAATCCGAAACCTTTTTGAATGATATTCAAGAAAAGGCTATTCTAGAAAAATTCATAGAATTAGAGGAATTATTCGTCTTGGACGAAATGATAAAGGAATTTCCGGAACGACGTCTAGAAAAGCTTCGTATAGGGCTCCAGAAAGAAACAATCCAATTAATCAAGATGTACGAGGAGGATCATATCCATACGATTTTTCACTTCTCGACAAATACAATCTGCTTCGTTATTCTAAGCGGTTATTCTATTTTGTGTACTGAAGAACTTTTTATTCTTAACTCTTGGGTTCAAGAATTCCTATATAATTTAAGCGACACAATAAAAGCCTTTTCGATTCTTTTCGTAACTGATTTATGTATCGGATTCCATTCACCCCACGGTTGGGAACTACTGATTGGCTATGTCTACAACGACTTTGGGCTTGCTCATAATGATATTATTCTGTCTGTTCTTGTTTCCACCTTTCCCGTCGTTCTAGATACATTTTTTAAATATTGGCTTTTTTCTTTTTTAAATCGTGTATCTCCATCACTTGTAGTGATTTATCATTCAATGACTGAGTGAAAAGCGATTCAATGATCCAATTAGAATATTTCTTGTACATAAGCAAAGCATTCAAAGCCGTACTTACCTTACTTTTTCTACCCATCCAGAGGATCCCTCCCAGATTCCAGGAATCCTATACCTATATTCCAGTAAAATGATTTCAGGAAATAGCAAAATCGCGGATAGGCAACTATATTAGTGACCTACCAAATTTTATTGTAGAAATTTTCGGGATCAACGATTGGACCATGCAAATTAGAAATACCTTTTCTTCGTTAAAGGGAGAGATTACTCGATTCATTTCCGTATCCCTCATGATATATATAATAACTCGGTCATCAATTTCAAATGCATATCCCATTTTTGCGCAGCAGGGTTTTGAAAATCCACGAGAAGCAACTGGTCGTATTGTATGCGCCAATTGCCATTTAGCTAACAAGCCCGTGGATATTGAGGTTCCACAGGCGGTACTCCCCGATACTGTATTTGAAGCAGTTGTTAGAATTCCTTATGATATGCAACTGAAACAAGTTCTTGCTAATGGTAAAAAGGGGGCTTTGAATGTGGGGGCCGTTCTTATTTTACCAGAGGGGTTTGAATTAGCCCCCCCCGATCGTATTTCGCCCGAGATGAAAGAAAAGATAGGCAAGCTGTCTTTTCAGACCTACCGACCCACTAAAAAAAACATTCTTGTGATAGGGCCAGTTCCTGGTCAGAAATATAGTGAAATAACTTTTCCTATTCTTTCCCCGAACCCCGCGACTAATAAAGATGCTTACTTCTTAAAATATCCAATATACGTAGGTGGGAACAGGGGAAGGGGTCAGATTTATCCCGACGGGAACAAAAGTAACAATACGGTTTATAATGCTACAGCTGCGGGTATAGTAAGCAAAATCATACGAAAAGAAAAAGGGGGATACGAAATAACCATAACAGATGCATCGAATGGACGTGAAGTGGTTGATATTATCCCCCCAGGACCAGAACTTCGTGTTTCCGAGGGCCAATCTATCAAACTTGATCAACCATTAACAAGTAATCCTAATGTAGGCGGGTTTGGTCAGGCAGATGCAGAAATAGTACTTCAAGATCCATTACGTGTCCAAGGCCTTTTGTTCTTTTTGGCATCTGTAGTTTTGGCACAAATATTTTTGGTTCTTAAAAAGAAACAGTTTGAGAAGGTTCAATTGTCCGAAATGAATTTCTAGATCCGCGGATTTCTCAACATCAAGTTTGTAAAAAGAATAAAATTTTTAATTTTTCTTGGCAATTATAATTATATTATGTAGGAGCACAAAACTTACGAAAAACCTTTTGCTTATTTCTATTCTTTTTCTACCGGATGTCGGGAATTTCTTGTACTGCATTCCTAAAGCACAGTATATATTGTGAAGAAGACTATTTAACTTTCCCCCTTCTTTGTTTTTTCAATACAAACTGGAGAATGTCACTATTACCATATTTAAATATCATAGAATGGGTCAATAGTTTTCGATTCTATTAGACTAGAAGCTAATTCGACTAGACCTAGATGCTAAACATAAGATAAGGAAGTGGAGAATATAGAATATAAAGAAAAAAAAAAGAAAGGAAGGATAAATGAAGGGGAACAGGGGATTCTAAAGGGATTATTCGTCGTACTCGTCTTTGGCACCCGAAAGGGAATTTCCCACATCCTTTCGGGTGCCGAAATAATAAGGGTTCTTAATTCCATTCATCAAAGATTCCTATTCGGAGTTTCGAATTTTTCCAGGTTTATCAGAACTCTTTTTGGATTTTTATTTTGGATTTCTATGATTTCTATTAAGTATTGGTAAAACAAAAAAAGAAATAGAAGTCATTGAACAAATGGCACTTCTTCCATGAACTTAGAAAACAATTTGAATTGATGAGACACTAAAATAAATAGAATAAAGTTATACTAGTATAGAAGGGATTTGGATGATATTTGCTCGACAGAAATCTATATATAGATGGATTATGATTCTGTGATCCAGGAAAAATAAAAAATAAATTGAGTGATTGTTTACTTTTTTGTAACTTTGAAAGTTGAAAGTATCGATAGAGACTCTCGGGGAACAGCGGTTCTGAATCAATTAAGCAAGTTACTAAAAAAAATCATCAGAAATCAGAAAAAAAAAAGAAATGGATTTTTTTGAAGCATCGGAAAAAGTGATCCATTTTTTTTCCATTTATACGAGCAAAACAAAATATTATGTTTATTAAGAACTCAAGGGGCCCTGGCCCTCGAATCAGACAAAGACGGGAACGACAGGGTACCT